CTTAGGCCGGTACGAAAGGGAGCTAGCGTTGGAAGCAAGCAAAGAAAGGGAAGAAGGAAGAGAGATCGGCTTGAGAAGATGCTTACGATGGGCTTTCCTAAAACGAGAGATTTTCTTTTTGATCCTCATCTCGTTCAGTCTTGATGGCAGCGAATACCGGTGACTTATTAGCATTAAACGGATTTACCTAACATCATGCTTTACCTAAGGATTTCCACAGTTCGATACATACCTTTTCTTGAGGCCAGTTATTTTGTTCCCATAGGTAGATTGGTCCCTGCTTGCTCCCAACTCTGCCTACTTGCTTCAGGCTCTAACCGCTTCCCCTTCTATTGGCTCCGTAGGATGGAGTACTTATTTCCTGGAGTTCATCCCTCTCTGTTGGGCGGATTCTTCGGATAAACCTCCTTCATTCTCATGCCCCGAATGGGATTGATGCTCGAGACTGTGAGGGAGGCTCCTTGGGCGCTCTTGGCATCTTTTCAGGAAATGAATCCATAACCGTGTCCAATGCCACAAAAGAAAAAATAGGGATTGTCGATTCGTAATTAGATGAAGACGAAGAGCTGGTGCTCTAACCTGATGTCGGAATAGCAGCTGTGAATGAAATGGGGGATAAAGGAGGAATTGTCAAAAGCCTTTATTTTGCCTTTCTCTAAAGAGTAAGCAAGTAAACTACCTTATGACTTATAGGCTTCTTGTTGGCTTTCTGCCTCTAAGCAAACAGAACCCCCGGAACTGCCTTTCTATATTCTCCCTCGGATCACTTCAACTCCCTTTGTCTCGGGATCTACTCAATCAATGATCTTGAACCACAGCGAAATGCTTCCTTTCTGGCATGCCAAAGCAAGGTAAGCGATCTATTCTATCTATTCTATTTCCAAAAGTCGAATGCCAAAGCCTTTAGACGCCCAAGCCGAATGCCCGACCTTGGATCTTGCAACCTGTAGGTAGACCAACTGAAGCAAGGACTTGTGAAGCAAAGACTAGCAGCGGATCTGGAAGAGCGGATCGATCTCCTGCTTTCCGAATGACTTGACTGACTTCAGACTGGACTGGAATGAACCATCCAATGAATCTTTCGGCCTAAGTAAGGTCTAACTTGCTTTCTCCCGGGATTCTCTTATATAACCAACCAAGCCAAGGGAAGGAATAGCCCAGCTATTCGATTCGAGCTATACTATAGAGAAAGGCCCAATTAGACCAAGGATCAGATAGGCAATTTCAGTTGTTGAATGGGATAAAATTCACTAGAACGAGGTTCAGTTCAAATCGGGTGGGGACCCCCTACACAGGCATACAGCTGCGCACCAGACGGGTTAACTAAGAGCGCCCGTACACAACATAACAAAGCTTAATCTCCGTCTCAATAGACGGGCAGTTCCATATCGAAATCGATAGCCGGGGAAGGGTACGAGAAGTCCTCATATAGAGGACCATGCCCAGCAGCATCAGGCCACCCATAGTCGAGGAAGAAGTTCCTTCGGCTCGATGCCAAGTTGAACTCTCGTCTCTGGGAAGATGCATGGGTTTGAAACCACTCAATCTAGGCCATGATAAAGCAGACGAAATCTACCAACCACGTAGACCCACGGAGCGGTAGGATTGGGACGAATAAATCCCATGTCCTTGTAAACCCCTAGTGAACCGATAGGTGGGAGCAGAGCAACCTTGGATCGGTAAGCTCTAGATAATGATAAACAAGAGTAGTCAGGAATGCGGAGCTTCGGGCTCAGGGAGCACCAGGTGCTTGTTTATGAAAGATTAACCGGGCAAGCACGTGATTTCATACCTTGAGTGTAGTGTGTGCCACCCGTCTGCCGATGGATAAGCAAACCTACCAGCAAGCAGTGGTGGCATCCCTTCGCTCAATTATGGATGCGGTTCAACATAGGGGTATGGTGTTACAATACAGATACAGAGCCTGTTGGACACGAACCAAAAATAGCAGATCAAAATGAAATTCGTTCTCCAGATCGAAATCCATAGCGCGTTTCAGATCCGGTTCCTGAGCAATAACCATAAACTTAAAAGAAAGAATGATTTCAAAATTCCAGATTCATATGGAGATGGAGAGCCTCGTTTACCGGGGTAACTCAGCATATGTCGTTGGTTTACCCGGAATCCTCAACCGAAGATAAGAAGCAAAGGTGGTGAAAAAGTTCACAAGCTTACTTTATCCCTTTATTGATCATAGCCATAGGCATCAGTTATAGATGAGTATCCCCCAAGCTCTACACCACTTCAGTCCACCCGTCTATTCGCACTAAGACCTTCCATTTAGATTACCTGAAAAAGAAAGAATTCCAAGCATGAAGCTTAAGCTCGACCATTAAGCCAGAGGGATTCACTTCGAACAACTCTATTCTTAGCTTTCTATGAGAGATTCCGATTCTGTGCAGTTCCTTTCTGGAAGATGAAAAAGAGATCGAATTGTCAGTCTTTCTGGGCTTAGTAAGGTGTCGATCAAGTGCCTCTTGGTCTATGAGGATGAGGATTCCTCTCGAATGCAGATGGTAGGTGTAGCTGTACGTACTTCTATATGAGCGGTTCCGGGCCATTCATGGATTCACTGCGGAAGGGGAGATCGAAAGCATTACCATAAGCGTCTGGGCTCTTCTTCGACCACATTGCTTGATTAGAAAGATTTATCGAAAGGAAGTTTTTCCTTAGGCGACCGAGAAAGGCATGGGAGTTTTGGGGCGTCAAAGTTGCTTTCTTCTCTTATGCAATTTGCTATTCTGCGAACCTTTCCTTCAAAACAGAAAGGGAAACTCTGGCCAATTTCACACTTTCCGAATGTGACAGCTAATCAAAATACACTAATTCCTTTCAGGAGCAGGAGGGTCTTTCAGCTAAAGAAAGATCAATCTAGAAAGCAGAGAAAAAGGTACATGTGTGAAGCATATGGCAACATATGCCAATCAGTTTCTTTCGGGAACATTAAAATGGTATGCCCAGCTAACTAAGGGACATAACAAAGATTGGGACCTGAAGTGGTAGAACGAAGAAGGTCAACCAAGCGTATTAATGTGGGCCTCTCTTATGAAAGCCTTTCAACGCTTTATGGCTGATAGCATGACCTTGGTCTTCTTGGTCCCTTGTACCAGAGGAAGCATGCTGGTGTCTTCTCTTCTATAATGCATAGCGAATTCATGTGTGGTTTAGAATCCTTGACTTGCCTTAGTAAGTATATCCCCAGTACCACTTTCAAGTCATCCATGGTGGATAGGGTCAGGTCTACCTTGCCCTGCCAATCACCCATGTGTAGCTCCACCGCACGAGCCAGGCCTTTTACGGGCTTTTCCCTTGAATGGACAGGCAGACTCTTTACTTATTGGGCTTCAATCCGTTTGTCTTTGCCTCCTCTACTGAGAGAAAGTTGTGGGTAGGACCCCTGTTTACGATGACCCGAGTGTTCTTCCCATTGATTCCCACTTCAACGCGGATGAGCCCTTTTCTCACCGACTTGGTTTTAGATTGAGCCATGGCATTGATCAGCTGTATAGATCCCAATGTGACTCCTCACTTAGCTTCTCTGTGAATGAGTTGATGGCCTTTTTTTTTTTTTTTCCCTTTAGCATAGGAAAGAATCACGTAGCTTGTGCTTGTCCCTATCTTCCTTTCTTCTTTTCTGATGTGATGGTGCTTATGGATGGAAGACTGACCTGAGCCATCCTTGTCACCACTGTGTCCCTTTTCCTTGGGCATTCTTGTTAGCTTTGTACTTGGTGGAGTCTTTCTTCTTCAAGTCTATCAGCTTCTCTGCTGCCGACATTTCCGATGCGAGGTCTTTTACCCCAGGCCGTTCCATCTGTCCAATTTGGATAAGCCAGGAATAAAGTTAAAGATATAATTAACCTAGAGCATGAGTGTGGAGAACTCCTTACCATAGTCGCGTATGGAGCCCGTGTGCTTGAAGCGCTTTCAGTTAGAGTCAGCCAGGTGCCTAAGAAAGGTCATCTACTGCCGATAGAGTAAGCGCTAAGGAGTGAAAGAGCTACAGTCTTTCCCCGGGGTTCCTGTCGAATTGTGATTTCCGACCGAATCGAATAAAGAAAACAGCTTGTCAACATGTCGTTGACTTATTGACCGGAAGGACAACTCTTTAAATTGAATAGGTATGCCTTCAAGAATTCCTTCTATCCTTTATCCTTGACCTCTAGAGAAGTGGTCAGTAGCGACTCGGAGTAAACGGCTCTAACTCACTCGCTGCTTCAGGCAGATGCTTCTTACTGATCTGGGAAGTTCTCCAATCGCTCGAATGGCACAGCATTTCGTTTCCGTTCCATAGCATAACTCAGGGATGATCAAAACTGTCGTTCGCCTGTCCGGCCATCTACCTTCAGTCATAAGACAATTCGTTCTATAAGAACTCCTGGCTAGCATATGGATATCCTCACAGCTTTCTGCGTGAGATAAGATCTGGATGACAGGCATTCAACGTTATATCCGGGAAAAGGAAAAGTGGAAGTTGAAGAAAAAAGGTAAGCCCCTCTCGATGGAAGAGTAGGAGCATAGGGCCTTCTCCAAGTGAACCAGCGCCCATATGATGCAAGCAATGAATATGGATCCCTCTTATTTTTTCTATTATAAGCTTCAAGAGTTTCTAAAGCTATTGATATGGTTCCTTTTTTCAGTTTCCTAATAAATTAAAGACTGTCAAGCTAGGCTTTCTCTTTTTTCCTTCTATTCTATTCAGAAGCGCACTACTAATACTAATCGAGAAGTCAACTTAAAGGGTGGGGAAAGAAGCCTATCTTATCCCTAAAGCGGAGTTCACTTCGATCACCTGCTGCCAGAAAGAGAACTTTACTAGTCGGGAAACAAGGCTACCAGGGTACTGAATAGAAAACCAAACCTATCGCATGCTTATGGCCCGGTAACTAACTCGCCAGCTCCGTCCTTGCTTAGGCGATCGAAGTGAGGCGGAAGCACTTGGGCTCTTTCCAAGGCAAATCCTTCTTTTTAATATCATCTTTTTTTTTGAGAAATTGAATTGATAAATGACATTGAGCACCTTTCACGGTTAGACTATAGTGTACATGGTGACATGAAAAGCTTTCCTTTTGCGGTAAGACTCCTTTCGTATACTCTCATTAGCCGACTCACTAAACATAAAACTCAAGCAAGATTCCACATTTCGATCAGAGAGAGCCTAGCAAGCGCCCCAGTCACTTGTCCTAGCGCCCTTCCACCAAGCTTTAGCCTCTAGCCTGCCCAGCTGCATAGTGCCGGCATACCAGCGGCCCAGTCTCGCTGCCTCTTCTGGGAAAGATTGAGATGAAAGGATTGAGAATGCGAAAGTATTCAATAAGGTTGCTTCTTCTTTCCAGTGGACATCCTACATTCGTTGAGGGGAATATGCTTGGAATAAAGAATCACAGCTTAGGTAGCCGACCAAAAAAAAGATGGGCGTTAAGCACGCTATCCCAGCGGTTTCTCAGCTCACAAATCAGCCACATAAATGTGCCTTTGATGGCTCTCCGCGTCAACAAGTTCGAATTATGACTCAAAGACCATCTAGCTAGTCGTCTTCCCTAGAGAGTTGGCTGGTTCAAGAGAGACCCCGGATTAGATCAGCCCTCGTTCTCACAAGAATGGTCTGCCCCCGCGGAAAGCGCCTCCACTTCAGCGAGCAAGTTGCATTCCACACGGACATTGGAAGTCGGTCTCTGTATTCCCCTCCTCCTTTTGAGTAATCTTGCTTAGGGTGTTTAGGTCATTTTCGTTTTCAGTCCTCTGACTCGTTTGATGTGTCTTCATGTATGGCTTGCAAGTTGGCAAAACACTTGGTCCCCCCGTTTCAGTCTAGTGACACTGTAACTACTGCCCCCGTCTGAGATAATTCATTCTGTTGGGGTCCGGCTTATATTTTGGCAAACAAAAAGCTTTGTGTTGATCCTCAATCTCGTCGCCTTCAGGTTTCTAGACATGTGTTCTTTGTCGAAAGCATTCTATTCTCTTTTCTCTTTCATCTTTCTCTACCTACCTTCTGTAGGGTTCCGAGTCCATCTCTATTCGACTTTCCTCTCCTGAGACTTCGTCTTTGCCATCTGCTGATGACTCTCACCCTCTTCGACGTGTCTTGTGTCCATTGTCCCCCAATTACTACAGTCTATTCTCGCAGGGCCCCCGCAATCAAAGGGATGCGCGTGCTCTGATCGTAGCCAACCGAGTGAAGGAGAAATAATTTCATTTCTAGCTATGATTCACATCGAAAAAGAGTAAGATTACGAAGCAGTGGGAATACCGGATGCTTACTCCTCGAGGTACGCCGGGTACGAAGTCTTTCATCTTTATACGTACCCGCTTCGACCAACACTCTGCCGCTTTTACTCTTGGCCTTCGGCCCGTGGACTCATATAACTCGGAACTCGGTCTTCGACCTGCCTCTTCAATTGGATCATTGCTCTTTGGGTACGGTACCGCCTCTAGGAACTTCCTGCTTCTCCCAAGAGCTGATAACCGGTGATATTCCACCTTCAATTGCACCTGTCTTTCAAGTTTATGATGATCCTCCAAGAGCGGGTCTTGGATCAGAGAAGTATGCCCAGATCGGAAGCTCCCTTCCTTATTTTAATCCCGAGAATCCGTAATTCATGCCACTGATCTGGTAGTAGGGCATGGTAGGTGCTTGGGAAGCTTCACAGGTGGAGCCAATAGTCCTGTCTTTAATGCATTTCTTTCTTTCCCACACCCCCCCAAAGCCATCTGATCCAATAGCTGCTTATCTCTCAAAATGAGTTGCTTGCTTGGAGGGCCGGCCTATCTTTGTTTCCTACCTCGGATGCTTATAATGCACATCTTCTTTCATGCCTTCCGAGACCCCCAGTTGGACATATGGATGGAGAAAACAGGTCTCTTTGACCGGAGTGTTGAAGAAAGAGTTCCATACTCTTACAAGTGAACTGGCCAACGTTGATAGATTAATAACATACGACTATGAAATAATGGATGGTTAGTCTCTACTTGATGTGGTCGGATTGAGAAAGCAAAAAGAGAAGGTGTGTAGCCGGTATATGGGCGTCCAATCTGATCTCTCACTTCACGCTTCCAAGCAAGCCCGCCAAAATGAGAAAGACCTGGGGGCCGTGTGTGTGCACATGCTCTACTCGATCATATTAAATAAAAAGTTTGAGGAGAAGACCCCCGCGGTCTCCCGTCTTCCTCATGGGGAGTGGGTAAAAGAAAGAGTAATGAATGACGAGGGGTACGAATAACCTCTCCAAGATCTTCCGCCCGTTTTTTTTTTTATTATAAATTCCCGAGCCTGAGTCAACTACCAATCTCCCATTCTCCCTCACTCTTTAGGAGGCATCCGCCCCAGATAAACTACCCACCTCGCAGTGTCCCGCCTCCCCCGAATGTTTCGACCATCCCCGGAGGATGAATCTTACTTTTCACTTTGAAGAGCATCTAGGTTAAGCAAGTAGTTCTTTCGGATGTCCTCTTTAGGGACTTCAACATGTTGATATGTTAGTCTTTGTCATTACTCTCGAAGAGGTTAATACAGGACCGCGTATTAGTAATCCAACAGGGCATTTTAAAAAGTAAAAAAGGGCGCTACCACAAATTTATTTTTAATAAGCTACGGGCAGAGCTACATGCTAGTAAAAAGAGAGTGAGCTCCTTGCCTTTTTTCTCAATACTCGCAGGTTGGATTCTTACAACTATCTACACCTTTGGTACTTTCTCATGGGGACCTACTGATAGCTTCTCTTCTATAGTGGCCCTTCACCTTCAAGCCTTTGGTTCAACTATGGGTTGGCTTGGCTACGGGGGGCACCCTTTATCATAACACTTCTCCTTCCGACTTACAGCACCGGTCAGGGTTTTTCACTCTCCAGCGGGGAGCCCCGAGCGGATCATTTCCTGTCGTTCACTCCTTCCTTTGGAGGTTTTTTGATTCCTCCTCCCTTCAGTCCAGTCTCCATGAGGATGACGAGTAGGCCCCCTCTTTTTCGGGAATGGAGGGAGCTGAAAAGCAGCCCAACCCACCTAATTATGCATACACTTGCCCTACCTATTATGTGTTCAGCATAAGGCCACTAGCTTCAACTTAGCTACTGCGTATAACTTTTTCTTTATGGAAAGTGAAAGTTAACTATTCTCTGAGCTCCTAGTTTCACTCTCGATGGGAATCTTTCTTGCCTTCCTTCTTTTTGTCTAGTCAAGCTAGAGGGTAGTGTGGGAAGGTGAGTTCTTTGCAAAGGGAAATCCTCTCTTTCAGGCCTTAGTCCGGCCTAACCATTATAGGTTGAGACTTTACTTAGCCATCACCCACCTTTTCATTCTTTCGCTTGTGCTGTCTGCCAGATAGCAGCTGCATTGGCAGCTGGGCGCTCCCCCTCTCTACGCCCTTGCTTTTCAAGGGGTCCTCGAATAATAAGCAGAAAAAGTCTGCCTGGCCCTCTCCTCTCAGGCTAAAACAGAGATGAATACAATTGAGCGGCGTCGCTGAACAAAAGGCCTTAGTATACAAGGGCACAGCCATTTCAAAATCAAAAGCAAGCCCTGTTTTTTTCCAAATAGTCAAGGCGCGGTAAGCTAGAAGGCCCGCGCTAATGCCCTTAGAGTTCAAATCGCTATCCCAGCGAAAATGTATCAGACGACGATCTATATGGAGTGATACCTCCACCTTCGGAGAAGGGGAAGTTCCCCACGCCGATCCCATTTTTTTGAGCGAAATAAAGATCTTCCACTGCTTAGCTTTCAATTCGCCTCTGGCTTCTGACCGATGTTCGAAATCGTTCTTGTAGAAGAGTTCTGACTATAGCTGCAACCTTTCTCATATTGGGGAGACTTTCTATGCTTTCGACTGTCTTGCCGCCTTCTTCCTTTGGTGCTTAGGCTTACCCAGCCTAGTCTACTAAAATAGGGCTACAGCAAGAATCGCCCTTCTGTGAACCTAAGTGCCCTGAAGAGCAGTGGCTAACGTTAGGGAGATGATGAGTCGATCGACTAAATTAATATGAATTGGCCCCTATCACTTTTGAAAAAAAGAAGTGTGTAGCCTATGACAGAGATAGCGCCCTTGTTTTGGAATCGCTTTTTGAGTTGAGGAATCGATCTTTTTCATGTAAATATAGAATCCTCGATCAAGATAGAATCGAAGTTCTCTTCCGGTCACGCCCTCTTTTTGTCCGAAACAATATTCTTGCCTGCGTCTCAGTAGTGAGTTTGGCAAGACCGAGATGTAAATGCCCGTGATCTGATCAATAGAGAAGTCCCGCGGAGAGTCCACTCTCTGTACTGTAAGCGATGCGAACAATCAGTCGAACGACTTTTTGACTACAGATTTGATAGAGTCTGGAGGGGGGATCCCTGTATCTGATCGACTCTCTTGTCTGGGGACTCGGAAAGCTAACGATGATTCGAGGAAGGAAAGGCCCTCATCCCCGGTCAACGAGAAGAAATCGAAAATCTCAATAGCAATCATGAGATCGAGCTGGCACATCATATTGACTTTCATCCTTTGTACATAGAATCGTGAGAAGGAACCGCGTAACCTGTACAAAGTAGGTGACCAAGCAGACTCTTGTTAACGCCCATATAATTTTATAATTATTAATACCGAAAAGTCGAGCCCCTTGCTAAGCATCTATTAGAAAAACCTATTTCATCGAAGTTGAAGAAGCAACGGACTGAGCGACGACGGCTTTCAGTTAGTGAACGGGGTAAATTAAATTGTTGGCTTACTACACGTATTGTATGTGCCGCTATTAAAGACGAAGCCTGTCTACTACGAGATTAGGATTAGAAAAAAAACCTTGCTTTTGGCGGATTGCTTACTACTAGACTAGGTTGGATCTACTGATCTGTAAATCTCATCTATAGAGACATTCGAGTTCTCGCTTTTCTGCCCTAGCAATATCGCGTGAGTCAAGACATCGTAACCCCGCTCTGAAAGAACTCTCATTTTTGGATGTAGACTATAGGTTTCGACTTGGCAACTATCGGAAATCCGCTCCAGATTCGTCTATCGAAAAAGGGCAAA